TCCAATCAGAGGAATAATTGGGACTACGGTCTCGAATTTCTTAATAGCAGTATCTATTCGAAACGAATTCTCTAGCATTTGACTCCTTATCACCGAAGAGTTTAGTCGTACACTTGAAAGATAGCCCAGAAAATAGAAGGGATGATTATATAATTGCTTTATATGGATCCTGGCCGGTTGAGACCACAAGTCAAAATGACATTGCCAAAAGTTGACAAGGTGAGATTTCCATTTCTTTATCAGAAGACGAGCCCCCCTTGAAGCCAGAATCGATTTTCCTTGATATCTGACATAATGCATAAAAGGGTCTTTGAACAACCATAGGGTTTTCTGAAAATCGTTACAAAGCACTACTACAAGATATTCTATTTTTGCATAGAAATGTGTTCGCTCAAGAAAGGATCCAAAACCAAAAGATTTTGATCGTAAATGAAAGGGTTGTTTACGGAGAAAAATGAATATGAATTCACATTCATATACATGAGAATTAGAGAGGAACAAGAAGAATCTTTGATTCTCTTTTGAAAAAAGGGAAATGGAATTTTTTGGAGTAATGAGACTATTTGAATTCCAATACTCGTAGAGAGAGAATCGCAATAAATGCAACGAAGGAGTATCTTGTATCCAAGAGTGAAGGGTTTGAACCAAGATTTCCAGATGGATGGGGTGGGGTATTAGTATATCTGACACATGATTTAAATGTGATAACTTGTCCTCGAAAAAGGGAAATATTGAATGAATAGATCGTAAATTATGAGATTTTGCTATTTCTTTTTCTTCTAGGGAAGATACCAATCGCAGCGAGAATGGAATTTCCACAACGACTGCAAAACCCTCCGATATCATTTGAGAATAAAAATGATTGTTGTGCCCAACGAATCGATTTTGATTAGAATCATTAACCGAAATAATCAAACGATTCTGTTGATGCATTCGAGTAATTAAACGTTTCACAATTAGTGAACTGGATTTATTGTCATGATCTAAATTTTCCACCGGTTCATAAAGAATCGATCCATTTAAAGCATGACCATGAGCAAGCGCGTAGATATATTCCTGAAATAGAAACGGATATAGGAAGTATTGTTGCCGAAATCCATCCATTTCTAAATATCCTTGTAGTTCCTCCATTTCCATTTGAAATTACACTTGAACCAAATGGGGGATTTCTTGAGTTATCAAATAATACATAGTACGATACGGTCAGAACAAGGTATATAGTAAGAAAAGAATAGATACCCCGGAGCCCGAAAGGACAATCAACGGATCCTATTTCCATCCAATTTATTTATGTTCGTTATAGTTACAAGAGATGGTTAGAAATCCTTTATTTTTCCAACCCGATCACTCTTTTGACTTTGGAATAATGAATTTTTATCAGTATACCGTTTCTTCTACACATTCGTCTCCACTACATAATAGAGAACATAATAGAGAATAGTTAGGATTCATGAAAAAAAAGGAATTGATGATCCACTCACAAGAGAACCCTTTCCCACATCAGGCACTAATATATTTTTAACGTCTAATTAGATCGGGTAATCATTCGAATTAAGAACAAACAGAAGCTCGTTGCTTTTGGTTTCCCTATAATTGGAGCTATAGGGCTCTATCCATTTATTCACTCGACCCAACTTGAATTGATTTGACCCCTTTCCAAGAAAAGAATCAAAACAAGATTTTGTATCGATCCGTTAAGGATGAAGTCTTCTAAGAGTTCTCCATTGATACGACATGCTGTTTTTTCCTTTCATTCCCTTTCAGGATCAGTCGTGGTCTTACAAACTCCACCAATGGTATGGACGAATCCGTTGCTTCATCAAAATGTGTAAAAGACCATAGCCGCACTTAAAAGCCGAGTACTCTACCGTTGAGTTAGCAACCCATATAAATAGGGTGTGTAGATACGATCGGAATAAAAAATAAATAAAGAGATTCGATTGCCCGACCTCGTCAAAACATTGAACTAGCAACAGATCAAAAAGAAAGATTTGATGATCAATTGTGAACATAAAAATGAACAGAGATCAGATGAAAATACAACAGATTCTGGGATAAATTATAGAGAAAATCTAAATAGATGTAAAAATTGATAGACTACCCATACTCTATTTTTTTTTTTCATTATATTAACTAAGATACTTCTTGTGTCACAACGAAATTGACGAACCCATCGTTTGAGTGAAATAAAGAAACAAACTTATGAAATGTGGATAAATAGATCTATTTATCCACGATCGAATTATATTTGTTCGATACACCATTGTCAATATGAATTGAATGTTGAGAAAACCAATTCAATAAATAAAACAAGGACTTGTGTTGGAGTGACACTACAACATAGATAAGGGATGAAGTATGAGTGGGGAAATAAATAAGGAATTCCGGTAGGAAAAAAATGTCGGGTTTATTCAATATTTATTCAATAGAGGTACAATAAGCAAGATTGACCTTTTGTTTGTTGGTGGAGTCCCAACGAAAACCATCTGATTGATGGTAATCCCATAATTTCCCAGTTATTTCATCTATTCACTCAATCTTTTTTCTATCTGTCTCATATCAAGAGAAGATATTTTTTTTATAGTTCTATGATACGGGGTCATGTGAGAGCAACAATGAATAGAGAATAGAGAAAAAAAAATAAGGAATGGTGGAGAAACAATTAGACAAAGCTAGATACTGGCCCCCCCTTTTTTTTTTATTTCATTAATTTCATTTGATTAATTCGAAATTCCTTAAATACCTCCGCCTTCTTTGAAATATCATGAACAGTTCCTGTAGGTTGAGCGCCTTTTTCAAGGAAATATAGAATAGCGGAAACATTTGAATAAGTTTGGTTCTTTATCGGATCGTAAAAACCCACTTTACGAAGATCTCTTCCCTCTCTTCGGGATCGAACATCAATTGCAACGATTCGATAGATGACTCATTGGGATAGACATAAATGAACAACCCCCCCTAGAAACGTATAAGAGGTTTTCTCCTCGTACGGCTCGAAAAAGAATGATTCGAATTTATGTATTGTAGTGGTAAATAGATCCACAAAATCATCAATTAGACTATGATTTGAGTCATTTTTTTTTGTTCTTCCTTCCTGAAAAAAAAAAAAAAAAAAAGAAATCTCATTCGTACTCATAACTCAAGTTGGGTAATTCTCAAAGAGCTCGAAGGGAAATCCTTAGACATTTATTGAGCCGTCTCTAACCTCTTTTGTTTGTCTCGCCTAGAATCGATTTTATTTCTTCCCCATTCTGATCTAGTTGTTGAGACAATTGAAAACGGTGTTTCCTTGTTCCGGTATCCTTTATTTTATCTTTGCTTTGAATCCTTGGGTTTAGACATTACTTCGGTGATCCTTAATTGTTTCAAAATGGTAGCAACATACCTTTTGTTATTTCGTTCTATGGAAACGATTGATTCCCCTGTGATACACTTTTGATCGGAATTGGTAAAACTATTTCGACAAATTCATTTGACTTTTTTTTTTTTACTTGTTCGAACTTGATCCTTTCAATTTCTATACCGAAGATATACTTACGAAGTTGTTCCAACTTATTGATTGGCATTAACCCTAGATCCTTCTCTCTGCTAAATGAACCAATTCTTTATGCTCGAGCTCCATCATGTGCTATATTATAATTCTATTATTTTATTACAACCCCAAAATTGGGGTCCTAGTGGAATAGAACAAACTATGTCGAGCCGAGAGCATCTTCTTTGATATATAAAATGGTGGGTACAAGAATCCACAGCCAATAATGTCCTTCAAGTCGCACGTTGCTTTCTACCACATCGTTTCAAACGAAGTTTTACCATAACATTCCTCTAATTTTGGACCGGTATGGAATTGATTCAATATGGAATCATGAATAGTCATTGGCTCAATCGGTATATAGTATATGAAGTCCTCCATACTTTCATTTTCATATATGGATCTGGAGAAGTCTCAGCAAGAATATAATTTAACCCCATATTTTATTAGAAGAATGAAACACATTTATAAAAAACACGAAGAAATGCGTTGCTTAACACTTCTTTACATCTTCAACAGATTGTTAGGGATGATGAATCATGAAAGATCCAATTCTTTTTCAAACAACTAAAACTAAAGAAGGGTCTTTAATTAGATTACCGATACCGGAACAGAATGAGTCATTAACCAAATAAGCTATTCCAATGACCGGGAAAGATCGCAAGTGACTCGATAGGATAGATTCACCAATGTCACACTTCTTCGAGTCGAAAGAATTTATAAGGAATCATAAAAAACAATTTCAAGAATTTCCTACTTCGACATCATTACTGGAAATCCGTTTTTCAGTAAAGACTGAATTGAATCTCTAAATCCATCAACAAGTCGGTACAACGAGGATCTAAAAATGTTTAGCAGATATCTGATTAATTAAATCAGACGCGAATTTGATCATCATAAGAGACCTCTATGTTTCCTTTCCGATTGAATCATCAATAATTTAAACCAGATAAATGGGTCAAGAAACAAATCCAATTGTTTTGTTTTCTTGGGGATGGATAGAAGGGGCTCATGAAAGAAAAGATTAAGGTCGGTATTCTTTCAGGTATTCTTTCATCTGATTGATAAAATCAGAATCGTAGGAGTCTGATTTTATCGTATTCATCAGATACACCAAACAAGTGTTACCGAGAGTAATCGCGGGTATTTAAGGGATCGCAGATCTTTTTCGCCAAAACTGAAACACCGGTGTCACTGATCACTGAAATAGAACAATAACAATACATATAGGCATGGTTCATTTTCTACAGATTTTTCCTTACTTCAGATTCAGGAATCTTTCCATAAAGTAAAGTGAATGTATGAATCTCCCCCCTCCCCCAATTGATCGCTACATTGATTTCCAATTATTCATTGGAGCCAAATCAAATACAAAATAAAAGAAATTAGGTCCAAAGAAAATAATCTGTTCCGTATTGAATTTTCTTGTTTTGTTTGTTAATAAGATCCGGATGACAAGGGTCTTGAAATTGATACCTTCCTTTCCTTTGCGGATTAACTCATATCGACACGAATTCCATGGGGATCATGAATCATACCCAAAGCCAATTTCAAAGGATCTTCTTATGGGATGCTATCCTGTCTTGTATAAGTACAAAGCAAAATGGGTTCATATCAATTCGTTGTTACTATTTTGTTTGATTTTGTCCCACCCCAGTCTCAGGAGCTTTAATTCCAGCGATGGAATTAATACCAAGAACCCCCCCGTTTTTTAGGATTCAGGATCCGCATAGAATTAGTCATTTTGTCTACCCTATCTTTATTTATATTTACTTTAGGGAAGGTAGAGACTTCTCTTTTATTTCGCATTTCGACTCAGAATGCATCATGTGAGAATCCAAATATCATAGATATGGGGCATAAAGTTTATCCAAATGACTAACTAACCTTTAATATGAATATGGGCGAGGGGGCGAACATACGCTGAATGGCCCACCCAGTGTTTTTTTTTAATTTCACTTTGATCTTTGTTCCCATCCTACCTATATCAAAAAAGATATTTATTTCCATCCACATGTCATTGATACTCGATCCGTTTGTTTGTGAGAAACAAAAGCGAAAGGGAAGATATGATTCTATAGAAGAATCATTAGAAATCACAAAGAAAGATTGGATCACATTGTATCCAACATTACACCCTTAAACAGAAGATTGTTAAAAAGAACAATCTTTGTTATGATAGAATTGGTCTGGGACGGAAGGATTCGAACCTCCGAGTAACGGGACCAAAACCCGTTGCCTTACCACTTGGCCACGCCCCATTTTTATTTCTATTCGACACCAATAAACACTAATATCGGTATTGGTTGTTCGTCAATTCCAGCCCCAATATCTATTGAATTGGTTGTTGCTATGATTCTACACATGTAGATGTAGAATCAAAATGAATTTATTGATCATTACATATAATTCAATTAAGATATTGTATGTAAGGTATGATTCCTTCTATTCTCATTTGAGAATTGAAGGATTTTTGATTGAGGGAGTTCAAAGAAAAAGAAAGATTTTGCGGCCTACTTTCCCTTCTTTCTTCATTTTCCCCTTATATCAATAACCCAATAATAATGAAATTTTCTCCAAGAACAAAATGTTTGTTATGCTTAATATCTTTAGTTTGATCTGTCTTAATTCTGCCCTTCATTCGAGTAGCTTTTTCTTCGCCAAATTGCCCGAAGCTTATGCTTTTTTCAATCCAATCGTAGATGTTATGCCAGTCATACCTGTGCTCTTTTTTCTCTTAGCCCTTGTTTGGCAAGCTGCTGTAAGTTTTCGATGAGATCTTTAATACTGTCTTAGAAACATTCATGATTTATTCGATAAAAAAAAATGCTATTCTTAAGAATTGATAAGATCAGATAATGAACCCTCGACTCAAACATGGAAATTCTTTTGGATAACCAAGATGAATCGGAATCACCTCATTTCTTCATTCCTTCTGGGGGTCGAAGACCCTATGTATGGTCCCTACAATACCTAATTGTAGGTATGAGAGATCATTTTGTTAACGAAAGAATCAGAATCTTATTACAAATGCATTCCTGCAAATTCCTTATGTTTTCTAGAAACCGCTTCTTTTCTTGGTGTCAAAACGGAATATGTGGTACAAAAATGGAGAATCTATTCCCCTATTTCCCCCAAAATGATCTTGGAGATTGTGTAATGCTTACTCTCAAACTCTTCGTTTACACAGTAGTGATATTCTTTGTTTCTCTCTTCATCTTCGGATTCCTATCTAATGATCCAGGACGTAATCCTGGACGTGATGAATAAAAAAATCAGGGGTTTTTCCTTGCTCGATTTCTTAATTTTCTTAGGATTTTCTTTCTCCATTCCATACATTTAACTATGAGAAAGGGGGTTAGAGATTTTTTCGAATTCGAAAGGGAAATATCAAGTGATCAGAAGAAACGGAGAGAGGGGGATTCGAACCCTCGGTACAAATAATTCGTACAACGGATTAGCAATCCGCCGCTTTAGTCCACTCAGCCATCTCTCCCAATTTTAAAAGGATAATTCATATGTGACGCGTGAAGTAAAGGTTGATAAAAGTTTTTCCTTATCTTTCTTTATTCTATAAATATAGACGAATTTGATCAATCATCAATTCCCTTTAGATAATGATTCGAAACAGATATCTCCAATAGAAAGAGTACCTCTTTGATTTCGTCCGAAAAGTTCTTTCTTTTATTCCCCCGGCCTGGCCAGTACCTAGCCAGGCCATTCCTTGTTCCAATGAATCATAGATCAAATGATTTATTTGATTTGAAAACGAAAATGCTTGTTATTGAAGCAGCAACAAGGCTATTTCCATTCCTATGATAGGAGTGTCATTTCTTATTATGTTTTTCCTTTTCTCGATTTACTTAAATGGAATAAAAAAAACATATTTTTTTCTATTATAATAGAACTCATATATTTCTTCAAAGAACATGTTTGAACCTGAACCCTTGAGTCCACAACCAAAACAA